TTTGATTGGTTTTTCCCAGAGAGAGAAATGATCCGTTTTATTTGACCGATGGGTCCAACAAAAACAAACAATTACACAATTACAATTAAATTAATATTTTTTAATATTTAAATATTCAACTTGAATAGAAAATCTAATTGAATAGAAAATCTAATTTAATAATTTTAATGGTAAGGTAATTTAATTAAATGGATTAAATAGAATAAGAATAGAATTTAATAGTAATAGAATTTTCTAATTTTTAATTAGAATTTCTAATCGGAAAATACTAATAATAAATAAACAGAGAGCTCTTGTTCTTATTCGAAACGCCTCGTGATCTTTAACCAATTCTGCGCTTCAATATAATTACCAGGAGTAAGCGCTATAGCCTGTTTCCAATACTCAGCGGCTTGATCGAACCAAGCCTCCGCTATTTCAGAATCCCCCTGTCGAATGGCCTGTTCTCCCCGGTCGGAATAGGCGGGTCAATTCCTTCCCTTAGAACCGTACTTGAGAGTTTCCTACCTCATACGGCTCGGCAGTCAATTCTTTTGGTGTCCCATTTTTTTCCCCTACCATATATCCAATTGAATGAGATTTCTCATAGATCTATCGATTTGTCTCGGGTTAACCAAAAGAGGTTAATTACATAAGTTTCAAACTTTAATTTGGATTAAATTAATAATAAGTTTTATCTTTTCTCCCACCTTCAGAAAAAGAAACAGAAAAATAAAGTATAGGCGTTTCGGGACTATCTTTTTCTGAAAGGTAACTATCTCGGTTTCATATCATATAGAAATTTCTATAGAATCCTTGAAAAAGACTTCTTCCTCATAAAAAAGACTTACTGTCTTTGGGATCTGATGCTACACCGCTGCTCAATAACTTAGGGGATCGGCTCTATTACATAAGTTGATTCCTAATTTTTATCTCATATCATGACATAAATAAGCAGTTCTTATTTATTGTATCGGCCCAAAACCTCGCTAATTGATCCTTACGGTGCTTCCTCTATCAATTAGATCCTTTATCCATAGAATAAAGTATCTAGGCATATATATTTCTTCATATTTCGACTTCTATGAAGTTTCTTTTTTTGTTACAGCTGATAAAAATCGTTTTTTGGACGATGCAATATGTAGAAAGCCTATTTTTTTTTTTTCTAGTATTTTATTTACTAGTTACTAGCGTATTTATTTACTAGCGTATTTGCTTTTTCTTTCCTTTTTTTATTTCTATAGTGGAGATAGTCGCACGTAATGACAGATCACAGCCATATTATTAAAAGCTTGTGGTAAGAACGGGTTTCGTTCTAGTGCTCGAAAATAATATTCTAAAGCTTTTGTATGTTCTCCGTTACTTGTGTGGATAAGGCCTATGTTATAGAGTATATAACTTCGATCATAGGGATCAATTTCTAGTCGCATAGCTTCATAATAATTCTGTAAGGCTTCCGCATAATTTCCTTCGGATTGAGCCGACATCCGTTACGGTCGTCATTCGATTCAAAGAATTCTCCGTTCCAAAACCGTACGTGAGATTTTCACCTCATACGGCTCCTCCTTTATGTGCATAATGAGAATAATCCATGGAATTAAAAAAAAGGTCGAAATCTTGTCATTATGGACTGAGCGGGGCTAATGTTTTTACAAGAAATCTCTAGCCAACCCTCTTGCAAAAGATCTTTTCTTAACATCAAGCGTGTTCGTACTAGATAAAAAAGTAAACTCCAACAATTTCTTTGTTCTCAACGCTCCTTAATTTCCAGGAATTAGTCACTTCAACAATCTTCGATGGTTATATGGGTATCCAAAGTACGAACAAGATGGATGTTTGTTGTCCCAACCATTTCTCTTAGTTCCGATCCCGATAAGGAAAGGGAATCCTTTCTAACAAAGTTTTCGTGTTGTTGATTCCTAGGTGTAGTGCTTCTTCCTCTATGCCGCCTATTGGTACTAGTGTAGTAGGGTTGACCCACAATACAGACCCATAGGTGTAACCTTTCGCTCAATACTCGAATCAACAATTGAAGCATCTGAGGTTGCATTAATCGGGGATACACGACAGAAGGAATTGCTTTATTTATAAACTTCACCTTCAACAAGCGTAGATTTCTTTTTTTTTTCAATAGTCTTTTTTTTCTATTCTGAATCATGTGTCTTTTTCCTAAGACTGAGAGCGGTAAAGTAAATAAAGTAAAGTAAAAAAAAATATATAAATAGAAATATTAAATATATATAATAATAATCAAATCGCACCATCTCTGTAATAAGTAAATGCCTCTTTTTCTCCTGAAGTTGTCGGAATTATTCGTAATAAGATATTGGCTACGATCGAAAAGGTCTTATCAATAAAATTTCCATTTATCCGCGATCTAGGCATAGGTAGCAATCCATTCTATAACTCTTTTCATTACCCCTTCGTGAGAAAAAAAAAAGGATCTCACAAACAGAGGAAGTGTACAGTACGAAATAACATAAAAGCAGACCCATTCCATTAAAAAAAGCTATAGCCCCTC